CGTGTGGTATTTTTTCAGATTTTGCACGTGTGATAGATGTTCCTTCTATTTCTCCAAGCAAAGCTCTTCGCATTGCAATCCCTATTGTGTCGGCTTGACCTTTCATAAGTGGAGACAGAATAAAGCGTCCATAAAAAAGACGCTTACTGTCTGTTCTCGATTCAACACACTTCCACTGTAGTGTTCGAGTAGATACTTTTACTTTCTCTCGAACCATAGTAATAGGACTTGATCAAATCATTGAATTATTTATTTCTCTTGAAATCTCTTCAATGTTTAGTTTTAGACGCGTCTTTTTTTAGGTGGCCTACAGCCATTATGTGGCATAGGAGTTACATCTCGTACGAAACTTAATAGTATACCACTTCTACGAATAGCTCTTAATGCTGCATCTCGTCCGAGGCCAGGACCCTTTATCATGACTTCTGCTCGTTGCATCCCTTGATCCACTACTGCACGAATAGCGGTTCCTGCTGCGGTTTGGGCAGCAAACGGCGTCCCTCTTCGTGTACCCTTGAATCCACAAGTGCCGGCGGAGGACCAAGAAATAACCCGACCCCGTACATCCGTCACAGTCACAATGGTATTGTTGAAACTTGCTTGAACATGAATAACTCCTTTTGGTATTCTACGTGTATTCTTACGTGAGCCAATACGTACATTCCTACGAGAACTGGTTTTTGTTATAGTTTTGGCCATATTTTATTATCTCATAAATATAAGTCAAAGATATATGGATGTCTACATTTCATGTCAAAATAGATCCTTTTTTTTATACATCGGGTCTCTTTTAAATTTCATTTATATTTATTAACTTTTCGAAAGATTATCCCTGTCTTTGTTTATGTCTAGGGTTGGAACAAATTACCATAATTCGTCCTCGTCTACGGATCAGTCGACATTTTTCACAAATTTTACGAACAGAGGCTCTTATTTTCATCGTTGTCATTCCTAAACTGAATTCCGAATATACTTATTGGAAGAAACTAAATTTCTTTCAATTTGAACCCTAGTGATCTCTATAAAAGGAATGTTGAAGTACCTAATAATTCTAATCTTTGTTGCGGAGTCTATAAATTATACGTCCTCTAGTGGAATCATAACGACTTACTTCAATTTTGACTCTATCCCCCGGTAGTATACGGATAAAACTGCGCCGGATCCTTCCGGAAATATAACCTAGAATGAAATCTTCATTATCTAAACGAACCCGAAACATACCATTTGGAAGTGATTCAGTAATTAAACCTTCATGAATCCATTTTTGTTCTTTCATTCCATGCAAAACCTCCTTAACTTAAAGTATCAACTAATTAATGTAGGAGGAGTGAGATTAAAAACCCGTCCTTTCTCTTTTTCTTTTTTGTTTTGTGAAAAACAAAAAAGAAGTTTCGAAAAAAATTCGGATATCAGAAAGATTACCATATATAACACAAAATTTCTCCTCCGATTCCTTCTAGTCGAGCCTCTCGGTCTGTCATTATACCTCGAGAAGTAGATAGTATTACAATCCCCATTCCGCCTAAAATTCTAGGAATTTGTTGATAGTTAGAATAGATTCGTAGACCCGGTCGACTTATTCGTTTTAAATTTAAACTAGTTCTATCGAGCCCTTTTCTATGTCGTAGGGTTAAAACCAAAAAATATTTGTCGCTTTCGCGATGTTTCCTGGCGTTTTCAATAAAACCTTCTCGTAAAAGTATTTTAATAATGTTTTTGGTGATATTAGTAAACGGTATTCGAATCGTTCCTTTTCTATTCATAGCAGCATTTCGTAGAGAGTTTATTATGTCAGCAAGAGTATCCCTACCCATGATAAACTAAAATTATTGTTGCCTCTCATTTTTTATATTGACATGCTCTTTGGTCTTTTTTTTTAATATATGCGTCAGACACACAAAATTTACTAATGAATTTCATCTATTTCAGAATCGGGTTCCTTCAAATTGTATACTATAACTATATCGCAGACTCTTCTTCTATCTTACTTCTATCTTATAATACCTCGGGTGCTAGTGAAACTATTTTAGTGAAATTTAACTGTCTCAATTCCCGGGTGATCGCACCAAAAATTCGAGTTCCTTTCGGATTTCCTTCTTGATCAATGACAACTGCAGCATTGTCATCATATCGTATTATCATGCCATTGTCGCGTTTGAATTCTTTACAAGTACGCACAATTACAGCTCTGATCACTTCTGATTTTTCTAGGGATGTATTTGGTAATGCTTCCTTGATCACAGCAACAATAACGTCACCAATTTCAGCATATCGTCGATTACTAGTTCCTATGATTCGAATACACATCAATTCTCGGGCCCCACTGTTATCCGCCACATTCAAATGAGTCTGAGGTTGAATCATTTTTTTTAATCTATTCTTGGAATACAGCCAAAAAGCGAAGTAAAAAAAAGAGATATTGTTTGTCAAAAAAAAAGAAAGAAATTTGCAATTTTTTTATCCCCAAAAGCCCTTTTCTTGGGTTTGAGTGGGTTTTACATTCTACATTTCTATACCGAAATAATGAATTGAGTTCGTATAGGCATTTTTGAAGCCGCTATTGAAATAGCTTTTTGAGCTATATTTTCTCCTACTCCGTCCATTTCATAAAGTATTCTACCTGGTTTCACGACAACTACCCAATATTCAGGAGATCCTTTCCCCGAACCCATACGTGTTTCTGTAGGTCTTACCGTAACCGGTTTGTCTGGAAATAAGCGTACCCATATTTTTCCACCGCGGCGGACATTTCGTGCCATTGCTCGCCGACCCGCTTCTATTTGTCTAGATGTAATCCACGCGGGTTCAAGTGCCTGAAGAGCATATCTACCGAAAGAAATATGATTACCTCGAGAAGATATTCCTTTCATTCTTCCTCTATGTTGTTTACGGAATCTGGTTCTTTTGGGGTTATAGTTGATGATTTTTTCTCACTTTCACCTCTATTCCAGAACCGGACATGAGAGTTTCTTCTCATCCGGCTCCTTGCGAATAAACGAAAAGGATTCAAAAAAAGATATATTGATGAATAATATACCGAATCATGGGATCCTTTGAGATTTCATTCATCTAATCTCTTAGAAAATTTTATATCTTATTTTGTTTTGCTATATAACTAAATAAGTTTCCTATATTATTTAGAAGGTAATAGATATTTATATAGAATTATAGTTATATAATAGAGATAGGGACATTTTCTTATAATGAATCTTTTTTTTGGCTTTTTCGATTTTCATTATCATATCAGATTTAGATCGATCAGAATTTTAAAAGAAAGATACAATAAAACCGAAAAACTTTCGCAGGCGAATATTTACTCATTCTTTAGTTATTTTAGTTGTCGGACTCGTCATGAACTTTCCTTTCAGGATACACTGGATTGTTCTCCATCTGGTTTGCTTCGCCATCCCACCCAATGAATTCTATGCCTTCACAGGTTTCGTCGTTCCCATCGCTTCTCAATTAATGGTTAGGTTTTAATTCTACAATGGAGTCTCTAATTAAATTTGTTCTTGAGTCAATTTTCTCAGTCTTTATTGGCTCGGGACTCTTTATTTTTTTTTTTTTTTCTTCTATGAATGGATTCGTTTAATTATGGATCAATCAGTATTGATGCTTTTTTACACTGCCTTTTTTTATTTTAGGATTTTAGTAGATGACGCATAGACCTTACATGTTATATATTGGAATCATATATCATTTCATTGAGATTTTTTCTCTCTTTATCTCATCTTTCCATTTATCTAGATACTTTTGTTTGTTTTACAATTTCTAATCAGTAATCAGATTTCTTTTTTTTTTTTTAGATTTTAGAAAAGAAATCTTTATTTCAGTTGCTCCAATGATATCACCAATCTATTATATCTTGACTGGTTCTTTTGATCGAGATAATGTGAAGCGATGAGTTAGTTATTCATTCTATACTTCTTAGTTTTACTTATTGATTCAATTATTATTTTTTTAATTTTTAATATGGGCCGGTACCCTCTTTTTTTTTATTTGAACCCTAAAAATAAAAAACCAACGAGTCACACACTAAGCATGGCAATTATATCAATATGAAATAAGATGAAATTCTCAATCGCATTTTTATTCAACCCTATAGAATAGAATTTCAAATTGCTAGAATTGCTCATTTTTTTATTCAAGAGAAAACGACTTAAAAAGTTTGTTATTTTCTGTTCGGGGTTACAACATAAAAATCAAAACAAGTCAAGTAAAGGTTTATTATTCCTCGTCTCCAAATATCCAAATTTTGATTCCCAATACCCCATAAAGCGTTTGAGCAGTATAGGAACAATAATCGATTTTAGCTCGAATTGTTTGTAGAGGAACCCTACCTTCTCGGATCCATTCAACACGTGCAATTTCTTTTCCGTTGATACGTCCTGCAATTTGTACTTGAATTCCTTTTGTATTCGCCTGTTCAGCTAATTCAATAGCTTTTTTCATTGCTTTACGACATGAAACTCGGCTTTTTAATTGTCCGGCTAGAAATTCTGCAAGAATAGTAGGATGTCCATAAGGATTTGCAATCCTTGTAATAGCAATGTTTAGTTTTCGGTTCATACAATTTAATTCTTTTTGTAACTTCTTCTGTAATTCTTCGATTCTTCGAGTCCTACTCTCCAGTAATAACTTTGGGAATCCTATATATATTAGGACCTGAATCAGATCAATTCTTTTTTGAATCTCTATACGTGCAATTCCCTCAACACCGGAAGATTTTTTTATGTTTTGTTGTACATAGTTTTTGATAAAGTTTCGTATTTTTTGATCTTCTTGCAGACCTTCGGAATAATTTGTTGGTTGCACAAACCAAAGAGAATGATGACTTTGGTTTGTCCCAAGTCTGAACCCAAGTGGATTTATTTTTTGTCCCATAATCCCCCACTAATATACATATCATGACACATCCTATATTTTTTATTTATCAATTCTTTATCCGGTCTGGTTTTGGTAAGTATATGCTATATTATGTTATTTTTTTCATAGTCTTC